AGATACTGTTACTTTCTCTCGAACCATAGTACTATTATTTGATTAGATCATCGAATCTTTTATTTCTCTTGATATTTCTTCAATGTTCAGTTCTACACACGTCTTTTTTTCGGAGGTCTACAGCCATTATGTGGCATCGGAGTTACATCTCGTACGAAAGTTAATAGTATACCACTTCGACGAATAGCTCGTAATGCTGCATCTCTTCCGAGACCGGGACCTTTTATCATGACTTCTGCTCGTTGCATACCTTGATCCACTACTGTACGGATAGCGTTTGCTGCTGCGGTTTGAGCAGCAAACGGTGTTCCTCTTCTCGTACCTTTGAATCCAGAAGTACCAGCTGAGGACCAAGAAACTACTCGACCCCGTACATCTGTAACAGTGACAATGGTATTATTGAAACTTGCTTGAACATGAATAACTCCCTTTGGTATTCTACGTGCACCCTTACGTGAACCAATACGTCCATTCCGACGCGAACTAATTTTCGGTATAGCTTTTGCCATATTTTATCATCTCGTAAATATGAGTCAGAGATATATGGATATATCCATTTCATGTCAAAACAGATTCTTTATTTGTACATCGGCTCTTCTGGCAAGTCTGATTAACCCTGTCTTTGTTTATGTCTCGGGTTGGAACAAATTACTATAATGCGCCCCCGCCTACGGATTAGTCGACATTTTTCACAAATTTTACGAACAGAAGCTCTTATTTTCATATTTATTATTCCTTACCTTAATTCTTAATCTATTTCTTGGAAGAAAATAAGTTTCTTGAAATTTTTCATCTCGAATTGTATTCCCACGAAAGAAATGGTGAAGTTGAAAATCGAATCCTTCAAATCTTTGTTGTGGAGTCGATAAATTATATGCCCTTTGGTTGAATCATAAGGACTTACTTCAATTTTGACTCTATCTCCTGGCAGTATCTGTATAAAACAAAGTTCCTTTGAGGTATCAACTAATGTGAAAGATATTAGACAACCCTCCCCCCTTTTTTTCTTTTTCACAAATTTCACAAATAGGAAGTTTCGAATCCAATTTGGATATTATAAAGGATTACCAGATATAACACAAAATTTCTCCACCTATTCCTTCTAGTCGAGCCTCTCGGTCTGTCATTATACCTCGAGAAGTAGAAAGAATTACAATCCCCACTCCACCTAAAATTCGCGGAATTCGTTGATAATTAGAATAGATTCGTAGACCAGGTCGACTGATTCGTTTTAAATTTAAAATATTTCTATAGGGTCTTTTCCTATTCCTTTTATGTCGCAGGGTTAAAACCAAAAAATATTTGTTGTTTTCTCGATGTTTTCTCACGTTTTCGATAAAACCCTCTCGTAAAAGTATTTGAACAATATTTTCGGTAATATTAGTAGATGCTATTCGAACCACCCTTTTTCGATCCATATCAGCATTTCGTATAGAAGTTATTATCTCAGCAATAGTGTCCCTGCCCATGATGAACTAAAATTATTGGGGTCTCCAAATTTGATATAATCAACGTGTTTTTTACTTATTTATTTTTGAATATGATATGAATTATTAAAGATATATACGTGAGACACAATCTACTAATTAATCTATTTCTTTCAAATACCCCATTCGAAACAGATCACAATTTCATTTTATAATACCTCGGGAGCTAATGAAACTATTTTAGTAAAATTTAATTCTCTCAATTCCCGGGCGATTGCACCAAAAATTCGAGTTCCTTTTGGATTTCCTTCTTGATCAATAACAACTGCAGCATTGTCATCATATCGTATTATCATCCCGTTGTTACGTTTGAGTTCTTTACAGGTACGCACAATTACAGCTCTGACTACTTCTGATCTTTCTAGGGGCATATTTGGTACTGCTTCTTTAATCACAGCAACAATAACGTCACCAATATGAGCATATCGGCGATTGCTAGCTCCTATGATTCGAATACACATTAATTCTCGAGCCCCGCTATTATCCGCTACATTTAAATGGGTCTGAGGTTGAATCATTTTTTTAATCCGTTCTTTGAATGCAAAGTGCGAAGAAAAAAAAGAAATATTTTTGTCAAAAAAAAAAAGAAACATGCGGGTTTGTTTCATATCTAAGAGCCCTTTCTACATTTTTTCTATTCCATTACGAAATAATGAATTGAGTTCGTATAGGCATTTTGGATGCTGCTAGTGAAATAGCCCTTCTGGCTATATTTTCTGTTACTCCACCCATTTCATAAAGTATTCGCCCCGGTTTAACAACAGCTACCCAATATTCAGGGGATCCTTTTCCTGAACCCATACGTGTTTCTGCGGGTCTTAGTGTAACTGGTTTGTCTGGAAATATACGTACCCATATTTTTCCACCACGACGTGCATTTCGTGTCATTGCCCGTCGGCCTGCTTCTATTTGTCGAGATGTAATCCAAGCAGGTTCAAGTGCCTGAAGAGCATATTTACCGAAAGAAATACGATTACCTCGATAAGATATTCCCTTCATTCTTCCTCTATGTTGTTTACGGAATCTGGTTCTTTTGGGGTTATAGTTGATGGTTGGTTCTGAATTCCATCTCTACTACAGAACCGGACGTGAGAGTTTCTTCTCATCCAGCTCCTCGCAAATAAAAGGATTCAAAAAAATGCAATTTGAATTAAGCTAGAATAGTCAATCTTAAGTTAAGATATATATGTATTTACTGAGTAATACCTTGAACGTGGGCTTCTTTGAGATTTCATTAAATCTATTAGTAATTTGTATATCTTGTTTGAATAGATAACTAAACTTTGTAGTTTTCTAAATAGAAATAAAAAAAATTGTATTATTATACCAAATCCTTATTTTGTCCTTTATTGTATTGTCCTAAATTTTTCAATAAAAAAATTTTTCGCGGGCGAATATTTACTCTTTCAATCCCTATTTCTGTAGGGTTAACTCGTGACTTCTCAGATCTCAGAATACATGAATTAATCTTTGGTTCGTTCCGCCATCCCGACCAGTGAATCATTAAGATTCCTTTTTCAATAGAATCTTTTGCATTCACAAGTTCCGTCGTTCCCATCACTTCTTACTTAATGGTTAGGTCCGAATTCTACAATGGAGCTCAGAATGAAATTGGTTCTTGAGTCAATCTTCTCAGTCTTTATTGGCTCGAAGCTCTTGATTTTTTGTTCCATTTCTATAAGAAGATTCTTTTTAGTATGGTATGAATGCGTATTGATGCTTTATTACACTGCCTTTTATGAAATTACTCATAGACCTTACATATTGGAATTGTATATCATTGGTATTCTTTTTCTCTCTTTCTCTCATCCTTCCGTTTATCCACATCTTTTTTGTCTATTTTTCTTTACAACTGAGAATCAGATTTCTTTTTTTTTGTTTATGCAAAAGATTTCAGTTGCTACAAAGATATGACCTATATATCATATCTTGACTGGTTCTTTAGATCCAGATAATGCGAAGTGGTGGGTTGGTTATTAGTTTTATAGTTTTTAGTTCATACTATGTGGGCTGGGCTTTTTTAATCCTAACCCTAAAAAAACCAACGAGTCACACACTAAGCATAGCAATTATATCAAATGGTCAATCGAATTTTTATTCAACCTTATAGAATTAAGAATTAGAAATGTTCCCCTTGATTAGAAAAAGAATGAATTGGTCTTTTTTTTGTTCAATCATTGGATAGGAGGGAAAGACAAGTAATAAAATTATTCCTCGTCTAGAAATATCCAAATTTTGATGCCCAATATTCCATAGATAGTTCGAACTGTATAAGAGCAATAATCAATTTTAGCTCGAATCGTTTGTAGGGGAACTCTGCCTTCTCTGATCCATTCAACACGTGCAATTTCTTTTCCGTCGATACGCCCCGCAATTTGTATTTGAATTCCTTTTGTATCCGCTTGTTCTGTTAATTCAATAGCCTTTTTCATTGCTTTTCGAAATGAAACTCTATTCTTTAATTGTCCCGCTATAAATTCTGCAAGAATATTAGGGTTTCCGTAAGGTTTTCCAATTCTTGTGACAGCAATGTTCAGTTTTCGGTTTACACAATTAAATTCTTTTTGTAAGGTCATTTGTAATTCTTCGATTCCGCGCGGTCGACTTTCTATTAATAATTTTGGGAATCCCATAAAGATTATCACCTGGATCAGATCGATTCTTTTTTGAATCTCTATACGTGCAATTCCCTCGATGCCAGAGGACGTTTTCATATTCTTTTGTACATAATTCTTGATCCAATCTCTTATTTTTTTATCTTCTTGTAAACCTTCAGAATAATTTTTGTGTTGGGAAAACCAAAGGGAATGATGACCTTGGGTTGTACCCAGTCTGAAACCAAGTGGATTTATTTTTTGTCCCATAATCCCCCGCTATTATACATATCACGATACGTCATAGCTGTAGATTTTTTTTTCCATCTCGTTTTTTTTAACGAATACATCTCGCCATATTCATCATCTAAAGATATATCTTTCATTACAATAGTTATATGACAGGTCGATCTTTTTATCGGAAAACTACGTCCTCGAGCTCGAGGTTTTAATTTCTTCACAATAGTACCTTCATTGACTTCGGCTTTACTAATGACTAAATTGGTTTCGATGGAACCCATATTGTAACTAGCATTTGCTGCTGCAGAATAAACCAATTTCAAAATGGGATAACATGCTCGATAGGGCATGAGTTCTAGTATCATAAGCGTTTCCTCATAGGAACGTCCGCGAATTTGATCAATTACTCTTCGTGCTTTGTCAGCAGACATAGATATATGTTCACCTAAAGCATATACTTCCGTTTTTTTCTTCTTTAGCATAAGGTTTGCCTCCTACTACTGAATCATAAGCATCTATATTTTTTTATTAATATTAACGACGAGATCTATTATCGCTTTTTGCATGTCCTCTAAAATTTAATGTAGGCGCAAATTCTCCCAATTTGTGGCCTACCATACTATCCGTTATATAAATAGGTAAATGTTCTTTTCCATTATGGATAGCAATAGTATGACCG